ACTCATGGCGACCTGGTTGAATTGGGAGAAGCTGTAGGTATTATTGCGGGTCAATCTATTGGAGAACCGGGCACTCAATTAACATTAAGAACTTTTCATACCGGCGGAGTATTCACTGGAGGTACTGCAGAACATGTGCGAGCTCCTTCGAATGGAAAAATCAAATTCAACGAGGATTTGGTTCATCCGACACGGACACGTCATGGACATCCTGCCTTTCTATGTTCAATAGACGTGTATGTAACTATTGAGAGTGAAGATATTATGTACAATGTGCGTATTCCGTCCAAAAGTTTTCTTTTAGTTCAAAATGATCAATATGTAGAATCAGAGCAAGTAATTGCTGAGATGCGCGCAGGAACAGCCACTTTTAGTGTTAAAGAGACGGTTCGAAAACATATTTATTCTGATTCAGAGGGCGAAATGCATTGGAATACCGATGTATATCATGCATCGGAATTTACATATGGGAATGTTCATTTCTTACCAAAAACAAGTCATTTATGGATCTTATTAGGGGAGCCATGTAAATCCAGTCCCATCTCCCTTTGGATTCACAAGGATCAAGATCAAATGAACGCTCATTCTCTTTCTAGCAAACGAAGATCTATTTCTAATCCCTCAGGAACTACTAATCAAGCGAGACCCAAATTCTTTAGGTTGGAGTGTTCTGGGAAAAAGGGGGGTGGGATTCCTAATTCTTCAGAACGTAATCGAATCATAACGGGTCTTTGTAATCTCAGATATACGGCCATTCCCGACGAGAATTCTGATTTATTGGCAAAGCGGCGAAGAAATCGATTCATCATCCCACTCCAAACGATTCAAGAACGCGAGAACGAACTAACACCCTCTTTTGGGATCTCAATTGAAATACCGATCAATGGGATTTTCCGTAAAAACAGTATTCTTGCATATTTCGATGATCCGCAATATAGAAGAAAGCACTCGGGAATTACTAAATATGAAACAGTCGAAATGCAGGCAATCGTCAAAAAAGAGGATTTCATTGAATATGGGGGAGTCACGGAATTAAAGCCAAAAGACCCAATAAAAGTCGATCGATTTTTTTTTATTCCCGAGGAAGTGCATCTCTTACCCGAATCTTCTTCGATACTGGTAAGAAACAATAGTATTATTGGAGGAGATACACCAATCACTTTAAAGACAAGAAGCCGAGTGGGCGGGTTAGTCCGAGTGGAGAGAAAAAAAAAAAGAATTGAACTTAGAATCTTTCCTGGAGATATCCATTTTCCTGGAAAGACAGCAAAGATCTCCCAACATAGTGGCGTTTTGATACCATCAAGAACAGGAAAGAGAAATTCCAAGGAAGACAAAAAATGGCTCTATATCCAACGGCTCACACTTACCAAGAGAAACTATTTTGTTTTAGTTCGACCTGTAATGACATATGAAATAACGGATGGGATTAATTTAGTAAGACTGTTACCCCCAGATATACTGCAAGAAAGGGATAATGTACAACTTCAAATTGTCAATTATATCTTTTATGGAAACGGCACGCTAATTCGGGCAAGTTCGGGGACAGGTATTCAATTAGTTCGGACTTGTTTAGTATTGAATTGGGATCAAGACAAAAAAAGTTCTTCTAGCGACGAGGCCCGTGCTTCCTTTGTTGAAATAAGGACAAATGGTTTGATTCAAGATTTTCTAAGAATCGATTTAGTAAAATCGCCTATTTCGTATACTATCAAAAGGAATGATCTATCGGGTTCAGGGTTGATCTCCGAGAGTGAATCAGATCGTACTAGGATCAACCCCTTTTCTTCCATTTATTCCTATTCCAGAGCAAGGATTCGAGAATCCCTTACCCAACATCAAGGAACTATCCATACGTTGTTGAATCAAAATAACGAATGCCAATCTTTGATTATTTTGTCAGCATCCAATTGTTCTTGTTCGCGACTAGGTCCATTCAACGCTGTAAAGTCTCCCGATGTGATAAAAGAATTCAGTCACAAGAACCCCCTAATGTCAACTAGGCAATTGTTGGGTCCTTTAGGAACAGATCTTCAAATTGCTAATTTTTATTCATTTTCACATTTAATAACTTCTAATCAGATCTTCGTAACTAACTATTTCCAACTTGACAATTTGAAACCGACTTTTCAAGTACTTCAATATTTTTTCATGGATGAAAATGGGAAAATTGTGAAGCCCGATCCGTGCAAGAACATCATTTTGAATCCATTTGAATTAAATTGGGATTTTTTGCATTACACTTGTTGTGAAAAGTCATCTACAATCATTAGTCTTGGGCAGTTTATTTGTGAAAATGTACGGATAGCCAAAAAAGGACCGCATCTAAAATCGGGTCAAGTTCTAATTGTTCAAGTTGACTCTGTAATAATACGATCGGCTAAGCCCTTTTTGGCTACCCCAGGGGCAACTGTGCATGGTCATTATGGGAAAATGCTTTCTAAAGGAGATACATTAGTTACATTTATCTATGAAAAATCAAGATCTGGTGATATAACGCAGGGTCTTCCAAAAGTGGAACAGGTGTTAGAAGTGCGTTCAATTGCTTCAATATCAATGAATCTCAAAAAGAGGGTGGAGGGTTGGAACAAATGTATAATAAGAATTCTTGGAATTCCTTGGGGATTCGTGATTGGTGCTGAGCTAACTATAGTGCAAAGTCGTATCTCGTTAGTTAATAAGATCCAAAAGGTTTATCGATCCCAGGGCGTGCAGATACATAATAGGCATATCGAAATTATTGTCCGTCAAATAACCTCCAAAGTGTTGGTTTCAGAAGACGGACTGTCTAATGTTTTTTTACCCGGAGAACTCGTTGGATTGTTGCGAGCGGAACGAATGGGACGCGCTTTGGAAGAAGCGATCTGTTACCGAGCTGTTTTATTGGGAATAACCAGAGCGTCTCTGAATACTCAAAGTTTCATATCTGAAGCGAGTTTTCAGGAAACTGCTCGAGTTTTAGCAAAAGCGGCTCTCCGGGGTCGTATCGATTGGTTGAAAGGCCTGAAAGAGAATGTTGTTCTGGGGGGACTGATACCGGTTGGTACTGGATTCAAAGGCAAAGGATTAGTGCACCCTCCAAGGCAACATAAGCATCTTCCCTTGGAAATAAAAGAGAAGAATCTATTCGAGGGGGAAATGAGAGATATTTTATTTCACCACAAAACCTTATTTTATTCTTTCCTTTCAAAGAATTTCGCCGATCCATCAGAACAATCATTTCTAGTATTTAATGATTAGCAGATTAACCCTTTTGATTTTAAAAGGATCTATATTTTGATTTGATCCAGTCATTTGATTTGGTAAGAGTAATCAAAATAATAATGAATAGAAAAGAAGAATGGCTTGGCCCTATCTTTTGGGCCAATCTCTGGTAAAAGGGAAGGTTCCATCGGAACAATTTTTTTTTCAGGGTACCTCGTCTCTTTTTGTTTTTTGTTTTCAAAAAACAAAAAGAGGGAGGAGTATGGGGAGAAATGACAAGAAGATATTGGAACATAAATTTGGAAGAGATGATGGAAGCGGGAGTTCATTTTGGCCATGATATTCGAAAATGGAATCCTAAAATGGCACCTTATATCTCTGCAAAGCGCAAAGGTAGGCATATTACAAATCTTATTAAAACTGCTCGTTTTTTATCAGAAACTTGTGATTTGGTTTTTGATACAGCCAGTAAGAAAAAACAATTCTTAATTGTTGGCACTAAAAAAAAAGCAGCTGATTCAGTATTACGGGCTGCAATAAGGGCTCGGTGTCATTATGTTAATAAAAAATGGCTCAGCGGGATGTTAACAAATTGGTCGACTACAGAAACGAGACTTCAGAAGTTTAGAGACTTGAGAACCAAACAAAAAACAGGAAGATTGGATCGTCTTCCGAAACGAGATGCGGCCATCTTGAAAAGACAATTATCTCACTTGCAAAGATATCTTGGCGGGATTAAATATATGACAGACTTACCCGATATTGTAATCGTTGTTGATCAGCACGAAGAATATACGGCCCTTCAGGAATGTATCACTTTAGGAATTCCAACAATTTGTTTAATCGATACAAATTGTGACCCCAATCTCGCAGATATTTCGATTCCAGCGAATGATGATTCTATCTCTTCCCTCCGATTTATTCTTAACAAATTAGTATTCGCAATTCGTGAGGGCCGTTCTGAGTCTCTAAGAAATCCGTAATTAATAAGAATAAAAAGAACTTATGCCGTTTCGGAACCCTCATAGATTTATCGAATCCCTTACTATTTCTGAATCTCAAAAACGAGATAAAAAGAACTGGGCTATAGAGTGTGATTAGTTGGTATTCCAAATATACGATTCAAGTAGTTAAGTCAAGAAAAAGATGGTTGAATCAAAATAATTTTGTTTAAAGTTTTCTTTTTGTCAGAGAGCAATATGAATCTTTTATCAGGTTCCACCAACATACTAAAAGGGTTATACGAGCTATCCGGTGTGGAAGTAGGCCAACATTTCTATTGGAAAATCGGGGGTTTCCAAGTTCACGGCCAAGTACTGATTACTTCGTGGGTTGTAATTGCTATCTTATTAGGTTCCGCTGCGCTCGCTGTTCGGAAACCACAAACCATTCCGACCGGCGTTCAGAATTTCTTCGAATATGTCCTTGAATTCATTCGAGATGTGAGTCAAACTCAAATTGGAGAAGAATACGACCCTTGGGTTCCTTTTATTGGAACTATGTTTCTCTTTATTTTTGTTTCTAATTGGTCGGGCGCTCTTTTACCTTGGAAAATCATACAATTACCTCAGGGGGAGTTAGCCGCACCCACGAATGATATAAATACTACGGTTGCTTTGGCTTTACTCACGTCAGTGGCATATTTCTATGCGGGTCTTACTAAAAAAGGGTTAGCTTATTTCGGGAAATATATTCAACCAACTCCAATCCTTTTACCTATTAACATCTTAGAAGATTTCACAAAGCCCTTATCACTTAGTTTTCGCCTGTTTGGAAATATATTAGCTGATGAATTAGTAGTTGTTGTTCTTGTTTCGTTAGTACCTTTAGTGGTTCCTATCCCTGTCATGTTCCTTGGATTATTTACAAGTGGTATCCAAGCTCTTATTTTTGCAACTTTAGCCGCGGCTTATATAGGTGAATCCATGGAGGGCCACCATTGACTAGTTTTCGAAAGAGTCTTTTTTTTCGCTTCGACGAAGGAAATATAGGCGCGACTCAAACTAATCGACTTCGAAAAAATAATATCTATACCGACACTATATACGATTTAGAGTAATAGCAAAAAAAATTAGGCTATTGAACAGAAAATTGTAAAAAAAAGGGAAAGAGATCTAAAAGATTTTTTGACAAAAATTTGCCTTTGGTCCACTTATATCGATATCTCCCTTCAATGAATATTTTTTCTATGGATTGACCAATCCTACTCGTCAACTCGAATGATTTCCTTTTCAATTGATTTGATTCAATGAGGGGCCAAAAAATTTTTCATAAATACTAAATGGAATGAACTTTGATCAATCACTTTTTACGCAATGAGTCTGTACTAATCAATTTGTTGTATCCATGCAGGATCATGATAAAGAGCAGGAAAGAAGAATTTACAAAAACGGAATTTCTAAAAAATAAAAAATGCAAAGAGGGAATTGAATTAAATGGCGCTAAGGCAACTCTTGTGGTTGTTTCACCGAATGATTCTTAAATCCGATTGGCTCTAAGATGGATGAAGGGTTGGTTTCCATTAGGAAAGAAATACATGTATATGGTATATTAGCTAGTTCAATAGGAATTAACGGTCCATCTAATTTGATCTCCGAATATGAATTTATGCAGAGAGTCTCCTATGCGAAGTTCGTAGTTATTTCGACTGGATGAATCGTAGCGAGGGAAGAATTAAATCATAATCATTGGGTGAGTGTATCATTAACCATTTCTTTTTTTGGGACGAGGAACTTATCATGAATCCACTGATTTCTGCCGCTTCCGTTATTGCTGCTGGATTGGCTGTAGGGCTTGCTTCTATTGGACCTGGAGTTGGTCAAGGTACTGCTGCGGGCCAAGCGGTAGAAGGTATCGCAAGACAGCCGGAGGCGGAGGGGAAAATACGAGGTACTTTGTTACTTAGCCTCGCTTTTATGGAAGCTTTAACAATTTATGGCCTGGTTGTCGCATTAGCACTTTTATTTGCGAATCCTTTTGTTTAATCTTAGAAATCTGAAAACCTTTTTTTCATTTTGGATTGCCTTTTTCTTCTGCTTTGCTTTTTCAAATTCTAGCAAAATTTTATTCTTACAATTCCTCATTCGTTGAAAAAATAACCCACGGGAAGGGCTGATTTGCGGATGAGGAATTAGCATGCCGACTCGCTTTCAGCCTTCCCCTTTGTAGTCTAAGAAGGCCCTTTTTAGGAAGGGTTGCAGCGGGGAATTTAGAATTTATTCAAAAATCAAATCGATTTTCGAGTCGATTTCTAAATAGGAAGAAATGAGAAAATGAGAATGATTATCCTCTTGATTAATTGCGTCAGTACCCAACCAAGATCCCCCCATAGAAAGGGGGCGAAGTGATACAAAGTGATAAAAAAAGACTTCTGTTCGATTTTTGAGTCTATCTATAAGAGGAGATCATATGAAAAATGTAACCGATGCTTTCCTTTCTTTAGGCCACTGGCCATTCGCCGGGAGTTTCGGGTTTAATACCGATATTTTAGCAACAAATCTAATAAATCTAAGTGTAGTGATTGGGGTATTGATCTTTTTTGGAAAGGGAGTGTGTGCGAGTTGTTTCTTTCAAGAATAGGCTGGATCCAACCAGCTGTACTTTTTCCGTTATAACTAGGAACAAAAGGTGCATGAGCTTGCGAATTCCTTCTAAATAAATGAAATCAATTCAGAAATCATAGGGAAGAACCATAGCATTTCGTAATTCATTGGTCAATAGACTTCGATTCTCTATTACCTAATAATGTGGGATCAGTAACATGGTTAAAGCTAAATCATTTGAAGTCCAGACGCAGCTTGGTATTCTTTCTACCCCTCTGTTAGTATCTATATGTTAATATGGAAATGGCTTCAAAAAAATTATTTTATTGCTATAGAACACTCATATCGATAAACTGATTGAAACTACTTATTGGATTTGATTCCCTTTTTAGACAATGCTGAATGGACAACCTATCTTTTATTGTGTTTTAAAGTAAGAAACCATTTTTGGATTGCAAAAAGAAAACTAAACAACTTTGCTGACAATTACATAGTTTTTGTTTGGTCAGAAGAGTCCTCCGAATCTTTTTGTCTTGGATTCGTGATTCCTTTCAACAATTTTTTCTTTTTGAATATGACGAGAGAATAGAGGATAGGCTCATTACATTCAAAAAAAAAATATATGAATTTACCATACAAAATACGTAATTGAAGTAATTGAGCGTGAGAGCCAAATGAATCGAAAGATTCATGTTTGGTTCGGGAAGGGATCATGGAAATTTTGAAAGGAATGGAAATAATCTACTTTCATTAA